GTCGAGACTAAGAGGAATGTATAAACCAATGCTTCCATAGATTTCATCGTGGTTTACAATTATAGCTTTCATACCTGTTTATTTTGGATCATCTCCCATATAAAGAAAAAGAAGGAACAAGAGTTAAAAAATGCAATTATTCAAATCAAGATTAATCCAGTTCCCTATGTAAAATAAGAATTACACCAAAAAATATAGTAAAAAAGGAACAACACAAAAAGAAAGAATGTTCTATCAGACTATTTGTCTTCTTGTAGTTGGATCTCCCAGTTTTTGGAATGCTCCAAATTCGACTTGAGCATCCAAATCAGGATCGATACCAGCAAAAACATCTCTGAACAAAGTTCTAGCACCATGCCAAATGTGCCCGAAAAAGAAGAGAAGAGCAAACGAAGCATGTCCAAAAGTAAACCAACCCCTCGGGCTGCTACGAAAAACACCATCCGATTTCAAAGTAGCACGATCTAATTCAAAAATTTCACCCAATTGAGCACGTCTAGCATATTTTTTCACAGTAGCAGGATCACTATAACTGACTCCGTTGAGTTCGCCACCATAGAACTCAACAGTTACACCTACTTGTTCGACACTATACTTCGATTCTGCCCTTCGAAAAGGAACATCGGCTCTAACAATTCCGTCTCCGTCTACCAAAACAACCGGAAATGTCTCAAAAAAAGTAGGCATACGTCGTACAAAAAGTTCACGCCCCTCTTTATCTCTAAAGATAGGATGTCCTAACCAACCGACGGCTATTCCATCTCCATTATCCATTGAGCCCGCTCTAAATAATCCCCCTTTTGCCGGATTATTGCCGATGTAATCATAAAAAGCTAATTTTTCGGGAATTTTAGACCAAGCTTCTGATAAACTTTGATTTTCGGCTAGCCCAGCACCAACTCGTCGATATATTTCTTGCTGGAAGTATCCCTGATCCCATTGATAACGAGTTGGACCAAATAATTCAATCGGGGTTGTTGCTGAACCATACCACATTGTTCCAGCAACAACAAAAGCTGCAAAAAATACAGCAGCGATACTACTGGAAAGGACGGTTTCAATATTTCCCATACGCAATCCCTTGTATAGACGTTGGGGTGGACGCACACTAAGATGGAAAAGGCCCGCTAATATACCCAATGTCCCTGCTGCAATATGATGAGAGGCTATTCCACCGGGAACAAAAGGATCAAAACCTTCTACACCCCATGCGGGATTTACGGATTGCACCCTTCCGGTTAGGCCATAAGGATCGGACACCCATATTCCAGGACCATACAATCCGGTTACATGAAATGCGCCAAAACCAAAACAAGCCACCCCTGCAAGAAATAAATGAATTCCAAATATTTTTGGCAAATCCAAAGAGGGTTTTCCTGTACGTTCATCACAAAAGATTTCTAGATCCCAATAGACCCAATGCCAGATAGCCGCCAAAAAGCACAAGCCCGAAAACACAATATGTGCTCCGGCCACACCTTCATAACTCCAAATACCCGGATTCGTCGTAGTCCCCCCTGTGATACTCCAACCGCCCCACGAATTGGTTATTCCTAAACGAGTCATGAAGGGTATAACGAACATACCCTGTCTCCACATTGGGTCAAGAACAGGGTCGGAGGGATCAAAAACTGCTAATTCATATAGAGCCATCGAACCGGCCCAACCAGCAACCAGAGCTGTATGCATTATATGGACAGAAAGTAAACGGCCGGGATCATTTAATACAACGGTATGAACACGATACCAAGGCAAACCCATGAGAATACCCCTTTTATCAGCAAAGAATAGACACTATGTAACTTTATTGCACTGGAAAAAAAGATATACTATGGAACCCCACTTGCAGTAGATTATATCGGGTAAGGGATTACATTTTTTTTTCTAGGTTTTTAGGAAAGATGGAACAATTATATTCATAGGAACAAAAAAAAGCGGATCTATTTTATTCTATACCCGATAAATAACAATACGCAATGGTGGTGTTGGTAGTGGGGGAGATCCTATTTTTTATGCGTGTTTCTATCCGTGAATGCGGACATTGTTTTTATCATTCAAAGAACCTGTTCGTAAGAACTATCTTTTATTTATTTTTTTCATTTGGTATTCCCCCCCCCCCTTTTTTATTTATCATTTATAAATACAAGATGATAAAGACAAATAATTTTTAACACAATAAACCCATTTTTACGTTTCCACATCAAAGTGACATATATTACTTCATTTTTGTTCTTGATTTAATGCCTATTGGTGTTCCAAAAGTTCCCTTTCGAAGTCCTGGAGAGGAAGATGCATCTTGGGTTGACATATAGTGCGACTTGTCAGATATATTGGGTTATATGGGATTTCCCCGTTTTCTCCCCCGATCGAGGTATCCTCTCTTTCACCCCGAAAAATATTGATTGAATCATCAAAAATCTGGAGCGTGAAGTGTAATGAAGTGCAATTAGATCGATTTTTGAAGGGATATCCAGATTACTATTATAAATTTTGAAGTTTTTATGGTTGGCTTGGCTGGACCAATAAAATAAAGTATCCAGGCTCTGTTTAGAAAAAAAGGGTAATATATCTACGATTACTACTTCTAGCATGTCATATATGTGCCAGAAAACATAAAAAAAAAAATTAAGAAAAAGGGAAGTCGTAGCAAAAAGATATGGTATTGGAGTATTTGTCCTATATGTGCAAATCAAAATCGGGCAGATCTTTACTCAGAGTAGAATAGAAACCTAAAAGAAAAGAATTGAAGAAGCCCATTCAGAAACAAGAAAATTACATTGCGATTTTGATTCGATCTCGATGAAAACAATACATCAATGAGGAGTTAGTTCAATAAGTTTAATACATTCTATATATTTCTTCTATTCTATATCTTATAAAATTTTTATATGGATAAAGGAAGGGATCAAAAGTTGTCTTTCTTGAAATAATGTAATAATGTAAGAAAAAGACCTTTCCCTTCGTTAGAAGTTCATTAGGAAAATAAAAAGTGAAGAGGGTTGAAATCTACACATTGATTTATTTTTGCGATCTTTTGTGAACCGTATGCATCAAAAGATGCATGTACGGCTCTTAAGGGATAAAATATTATCCTAATCAACCGACTTTATCGAGAAAGACTCCTTTTTTTAGGCCAAGAGGTTGATAGTGAAATATCGAATCAACTTATTGGCCTTATGGTATATCTCAGTATGGAGGACGATAACAAAGATTTGTATCTGTTTATAAATTCTCCGGGCGGATGGGTAATACCCGGAATAGCTATTTATGATACTATGCAATTTGTACAACCCGATGTACAGACAGTATGCATGGGATTAGCCGCTTCAATGGGATCTTTTCTTTTGGCAGGAGGAGAAATTACCAAACGTTTAGCATTCCCTCACGCTTGGCGCCAATGAGTCTTTTATTTGAGAAAAAAAAAAAGAAGACTATGCCTTCGCCAATATTAAGTAATAATAGCATGGCACTTCAAGTTCGATATGAGTTTTTTTTTCAAAATTTCCAAAACCATTCGATTATGTATCGAAAGAGTAGTATGAAAAAAGACTATAGATCATTTTATATGATCTATCAGGAGCCTATTTCAGTGTCACAAACTTTTTTGTTTTCGGTTTTTACACCGGAAAGGTTTTAACAAAATTTATGTTTTTAACAATATATATGCTATGAAAGAATATATATATTAACTGTTTGAAAAAAAAGACACTTTGGGATTGCTGAAGAACAGACGAAATAATAAAGCAACGGAACCATCATAGTATTTTAGAAATACTACAAAAAGGAAGGATGGTTATTGGATCATTTACTGATACTGATCTGGGTCTGATAGACCCAGTATTTTTTCTATTTCTTCGATGGAAGGTAGAAATAACTTCCATAGTAGAGCCGTATGCAATACGCAAAAGATGCCTGTACGGTTGTTCAATTCTGTCTTTTTTTTCCTATCTCTCGCACGATAAGGCGAGAGATAGGAAACCATTATTATTTTATATCATCAGGGTAATGATCCATCAACCCGCTAGTTCTTTTTATGAGGCACAAACGGGAGAATTTATCCTGGAAGCAGAAGAACTACTGAAGCTTCGCGAAACTATCACAAGGGTTTATGTACAAAGAACAGGCAAACCTTTATGGCTTGTATCCGAAGACATGGAAAGAGATGTTTTTATGTCAGCAGCAGAAGCCCAAGCCCACGGAATTGTTGATCTTGTAGCGGTTGAATAAAAAATTAGCAGCAAGGATTCCGCGAAAATACACGATTTGATATTTTTTTTCTTATTAATTTAGTCTTCTTATCTGATTTATTATCATATTTCTATTAATAGATTCATTAATAGAAATATGATAAGAAATATTAATGAATCTATTAATAGAATAGAACTGATTCATAATCATCGGGTTATGATTGATCTAAACCAACTCATTATGTATACGACTCACCATGCCAACTATGAAACAACTTATTAGAAACACAAGACAGCCAATCCAAAATGTCACGAAATCCCCCGCTCTTCGGGGATGTCCTCAGCGCCGAGGAACCTGTACTAGGGTGTATGTGCGACTCGTTCAGATCATAGACTAAAATAAAAAAAATTCCAGTATCGGGGGATCGGTTAAGATAGTGAATGGAAGAGCTCCATTCACTATCTTAACTAATCTTAACTAAAATATAAAAAATGAATAATAAATAAATAATATATAGAGAGATATATTCTTCTATTGTGTATAAAATTTATGGTTTGGATTGGTGCAAACCCAATCACCTCAATTTGCAATTTAAGATGAGAAAGATTTCACCATTGGTAGTAAATGCTTATCCATTAAGCGGGGGAAATCCTATAGTTCAATTAAAAAGCGGAATAATTATGCCCTTATTTTTGCAAGAACGGACTAAGAGGGTCAGCTACCCAGCTAATCTACATACTTAAATACCGTTACTGTATAGCTAGATTTCGTTGTGAAAGACCTATTACTTGATATCTCATGGGTAGAGCCAAAGAGTGTGAACTGTACAAGTTAACAAAAATATTGATTAAACCGAGGAAGGGGCTCCGGTGTATAGAGAGGATCTCACCGTTTTAAAAGTAATCATAGAAACGATGGAACCCACCATTTCTTTTTCTATTTTATTTACTTTACTATGTTTTTTCTCAATACACTCTCTTATTTCGAAGTTTAATGCTTCAAAATCAAAAGAAAAAAATCGTGGTTGGGAAGGTTATAGTAGCAAAAGCCATTGAAATTCTTACTTTATACATTGGAAGAATCCATTTTTGTTATTAATAGACTAGGAAAGGAAAAAGAATAACTGAAAGAAAAGAAAATGAATCTAATAGTTATTCATCAAAGTCTCATTTCATTTACTCAATGACCAGAATTAAACGAGGATATATAGCTCGGAAACGTAGAACAAGAATTCGTTTATTTACATCAAGCTTTCGTGGGGCTCATTCAAGACTTACTCGAACTATTACTCAACAGAAAATAAAAGCTTTGGTTTCGGCTCATCGGGATAGAGATAGGAAAAAAAGATATTTTCGCGGTTTGTGGATCAATCGAATAAATGCAGTAATTGGTAAGAATCAAAAAAAAATGTACAATAGTTATCGTAATTTATTGTATAATCTGTACAAGAGGCAATTGCTTCTTAATCGTAAAATAGTTGCACAAATAGCTATATTAAAGGGTAATTGCCTTTTTATGATTGCCAACGAGATCATAAAATAAAAATTCCCCGGAGAATGAACTCCGGGAAGGTAGTAGAGTAGGGATTTGTATGAAAAAATATGATTCATATGATAAAGTCATCAAAATGAACAACCACGTTCAATATAAAAAGATTGATTCTTCTTCACCGATTTTCTTTTTTCTTATAACACAACAACCTAAATTTGATTGGCGTTGTTTTCCAACAAAACATCAATTCAAATTGGATTTGAGTTTCTATTCAAATTTGAATTCAATTGAAGAATAACTCTAGTTTTTTTTTGTTTTAAGACCGGTAGGAGTAGTTCTAGCGGTCGACTCGCCTTTTTCAAATTTTTTTTCATTATTAAGAAAAGGTAACGAAGATAAAATACGAGCTTGTTTTATAGCAATCGTAATTAATCGTTGTTGTTTTAAGGTCAATCTATTCACCCGTCTAGATAATATTTTTCCTTGTTCACTAATAAATCGACTAATTAAACTCATGTTTTTATAATCAATTCGATCCCCCGATTGGATCGGGGGCAAACGCCTACGAAAAGATCGCTTGGGTTTAAGAAAAAGTCGCTTAGATTTATCCATGGTTTGTTTATTCCTATCCCGAGAATCCTATTTCTTACCAAAAAAAAGTATTTTTGTTTTATTGCTTTTCTTATTTTTTTTTGTTATATAATATCAAAAAATAGATGTTATATTATGTTATATATATCTAATCTAATTTATATATTTATAATATATAAATTAGAGAATATATATGAGAACTAGATCATTTTTCATATTCCTTTTGGACGGGTGACACGCAAGCGATCTGTTTTTCTATTTCTTTATCTCTGCATGAATCGTATGTTTGCAACAACAAGGACAGAATTTTCTTAGTTCTAATCGACTAGGCGTATTGTGTCGATTCTTTTGAGTAATATATCTGGAAATACCCGTTGATTCCTTATTAACACTCTTTTGAGCACAACAGGTACATTCCAAAATAACCCTTACTCGGATATCTTTACCCTTGGCCATGAACCTCCTTTTTTTTGATTTATTTAACTCTTCTATTTTTTAGGATTCGAAGCGAAGAAGAAGAAAGGAATTAAAAAAGTAAAAGTTGAAAATTCTAAATCAAATTATGAAGGATTTCGTTTCCATTAATATAGGACAGGAAAATTTAAGTAATACAATGATTTCCAATTTTCGAAGCGCAGTACAGTATTTCAGTTTTCATTTAAGTATTTTGTATGATATTGTTGCCCCCACCCTAGCCATTCTATTTCCATTTCTGGTCTCACTCTATTAAGAATGGAAATGGAATTGAATGAATAATTCAATTCCATTGAAGCCTGTACAAGATTCCGAGTTTCACCGAGTCCAAATACCCTTTATTCTTTTCTAACTTTTTATATTCGAATTCTAAAAAAAAAAAAGAAATAATAAAGAAGGAGGGGGATTAATCCCAGATATTTGATTGTATCTTTTATCTTCTTCACCCCTTCTTGCGCCAATAACTAGACTAGAATGAAAAAAAAGGGAATATCAATGCATCCGGAAAAAAACGATTGATCTCTATCAAGAGACCCGCTAAAGCCCCGAACCATAGAGTACTTACCACTGGTGCCACGGAGAGATATGTTTTTAGATCTCGCATTTTTTTTTTAATCCTCCTTTTTTTTTATTGTAATTTGTGATACATAATTGAATATGATTAGATTATTATTTCGTCAATAACCACTTGGATTTTCGGCCTAATTCCAAATTCAAATTGAAATGTACAACGATTCATTCGATAGCTTTTTTTTT